TATTAGATCCAAGGGTTCTTTGTTGCTCTAACTACAGGTCAGGGATGAGATTTGATAAAAAAATACGGAAAGACAAACTATGGAACCGAAAATAAAGATAATCAGAATGAATCATCTTAAAACCGATTTGAACTAAAATCAAAATTTTCTTTTTTTGCGTGATCGTCTTGATATCTTTTTTCTTATCAGAAAAAAAAAAAGATATGCTCAAATTAGAAATGCTTTTCACGGTTTCTTCTTCGATAGTGAGATTTTTTTTAACAAAGTTACATGACATAGTTCTTATGTTTTTTTTTTAGGTTACTCCAAGAGTTGCTCAAAAAATCTGTTGATTCGAAATCACGAAATTTGTAGATGTAGCAAACAATGAGTCGATTTCTTTTTTTACCTCTTTTCCTTTATCTTTCTTAGTTATAGATTATATCTTAGTTCTAGATTATATCTTAGTTCTAGATTATAGATATAACTATAATGAATGGAATAAATAATGTAATAAATGTAATGATTGAAGAATAAATTGAACTTATTCTTTCAATTTTTATTTTTTTCGCTGCTATCTCTCACAAAAAATGTAAACTTAGGTAAGTGCTTTCTAAATATATGTATAAAAAAACATATTTGATTTAGCTCCTTCATGCCTACTCTAACTAGTTATTTCGGTTTTCTACTAGCAGCTTTGACAATAACCTCAGCTTTATTTATTGGTCTGAGCAAGATACGACTTATTTGAAAAAAAAAATGGAATCAACAATTCATAATCATAAAAAAAGCTTCCTGTAGGATTTCATGTTTTTTTTAAGTTCGTTCTAGTTCTTTACTTTTTTTTATCGCGACAATTTTTAAATTACGGTTATTGAGATTCATAGACAATTAGGATTAAAATTTAGGGATAGATATTACCTCCCCCTTTTCCTTTCAAAAAAATTGAAATGATTGAAGTACTTCTATTTGGAATCGTCTTAGGTTTGATTCCTATTACTTTGGCTGGATTATTCGTAACTGCATATTTACAATATAGGCGGGGTGATCAGTTGGACCTTTGATTCGTTAACAACTTTTTTTGATTGACCTCCTTTCTTTAAGCCCCAGGAGGTCAATTTGAGATGTTTCTTCCATTATTTCAGTCTAATTAGAATTAACAAGAATGGAATCACGCTCTGTAGGATTTGAACCTACGACATCGGGTTTTGGAGACCCACGTTCTACCGAACTGAACTAAGAGCGCTTTCTTATTACAGACAGTAAATAAATAAAAAAAAAGAAAAAGGATTCCTTTTGTAATCCAAGACTATTATATCCTGCATGCATATTATATATATATATTAAGTATCGAATAGATAGTTCGAATTGTATATGTGTTATATGTATATATAGTATTACGTACTATTCGAATACGATATATATTATCAATAGTATTATTATATAGTTAGTATTAGAATACTATTCTAAAAACGACAGATTCTATATGTCCAATTTGAATCAATTTCACCGATCTCAATTAATTCCTCTTTACTTCTCAGAGGAAAAGGAATAGGTAGGGATGACAGGATTTGAACCCGTGACATTTTGTACCCAAAACAAACGCGCTACCAAGCTGCGCTACATCCCTTTTAATAGCTTTACAGTGTTATTGTAAATAATCCTTTTCTTTTTTTCCACATCATTCTTTCTCATAGTTAGATACACAATAGATTTTTTTTCATATCATAATATCATATATAATAGAATCATATATAATAGAATAGATATATATAGATATAAAAAGAATATAAATATAAGAGTCTTTGAATACATATACGCTGTAAAGTAAAAAGGTTTAGGGCAGTAGGAAAGCTGCATGACTTTTTTTATTTTAACTTAAAGGTAGAAAATCTTACGGATTGTTGTACATTTTCATTTGCTTTAGGAATTTCATGTACAAATACAAGTGGTTTTCTTTTGAAATCCATATGCATCTGAACATCTATTATATATGTATTATTCTTATGTGTTACAATATGTAAATAAAGAAAAAATAAGGAGGATTTTCAATGCGAGATCTAAAAACATATCTCTCCGTGGCCCCGGTACTAAGTACTTTGTGGTTCGGATCTTTAGCAGGTCTATTGATAGAAATCAATCGTTTTTTCCCGGATGCGTTAACATTCCCCTTTTTTTGATTCTAGTTATTGACACGGTAAGGGGGTAACGAAGATTAGAAAAAGGATTCACTATCTGTGACTAATCCCCTGCCCTTTCTCCCTTTTCAAATAGAAGGTTAAAGGGAGAAAGAAAAAAGGATTCAACCTCAGCAAAGCTTGGGCTCAAGCTCAAATTAAAAATTCAATTTAATTATTAAAAATTGAATTCTTAAATATAAATAAGAGTGAGAACGGAAATTTAAATGCGGATCTAGGGCAAAAGTCTCATACACGAGACTTAAATGGAATACTGTACTGTGATTAGAAGTGATTAGAAATCTAGTTGGAGGAAAAATGGATTTCGAATTCTAAAGATAAATATTAGTCCTAACAAAACAATAACATAGTTAGAAATCGTTGGATTATGTATTCTTTCTTATAATTATATATACTATACTGAACTGAATTATACTGAATCCTATTTCCTATTAATATTGATCTTCTATTTCTTTTTATTGCAACGAATTTTTTTGAAGTGTATTTCTAGTTAGCAATTTCTATTTTTTTCTTTCTTTCCGCTTTGGGTCGAAAATAAAAGAGTTGCTTGAATAAAAAATTCACACATAAAAAGGGGGTTCATGGCCAAGGGTAAAGATGTCCGAGTAAGCGTTATTTTGGAATGTACTAGTTGTGTTCGAAAGAATGTTTATAAGAAACCAAGGGGCATTTCCCGATATATTACGCAAAAGAATCGACGCAACACACCCAGTCGGTTGGAATTGAGAAAATTCTGTCCCTACTGTTCCAAGCATACAATTCATGGAGAGATAAAGAAATAAATCGAAATGGGCGTCTGTGCCTTTTTTTAAGTAGGAGTACAAAAGGGCAGATATTATACACACATATTTCTTCCTATGCGTAGCGTAATATGCTTATATGCATAAAAAAATTATAAGAAAATGTAATAAAAAACATACATATTATTCTATACATACATATTATTCTATTGTAATAAATAAGAATTCGAATATATAGATATATAGTTCTATTAGTTATATAGTTCTATTAGTAAAAAAAAATATAATTATAATATATAAATAAGGATAACAAAAATAAACAAATTCAAATTAAAGAAAAGAATAAAAAAACCAAATCCTATTTCTAATTTCTTTTTTTAGATCCGACCAAAATAGGATTTTCGGTAGAATATTTTTGATATTATAAGGAATAAATAAACACTAAACAAACCATGGATAAATCCAAGAGGTCTTTCCTTAAACCTAAGCGGCCCTTTCGCAGGCGCTTGCCCCCGCTGCAATCGGGGGACCGAATTGATTATAGAAACATGAGTTTAATTAGTCGATTTATTAGTGAACAGGGAAAAATATTATCTAGGCGCGTGAATAGATTGACTCTGAAACAACAACGATTAATTACTATTGCTATAAAACAAGCTCGTATTCTATCTTTGTTACCCTTTCTTAATAACGAGAAACAATTTGAAAGAGCCAAGTCGGCCGTTCGAACTACAGGGTTTCGAGGTTTTCGAACAAAAAAACAATAGGTTTACTTTTTTTTATTCAAGTGATGTTTTGCTCTAACAATTCGAATAATCAACAAATTTTTATTGATATTGACCGCCTTTGCGCATTTTGACTGCTTTCTTTTATTGTCATTTTTAATTTTCGGACTAATTTCTATCTTCCCTTCCCGGAGTTCCTTCTCCGGGGAACTTTGTTTAAAAAATTTCGGATGTTTCTTTACAATCTTCTTTTTTTATGATCTCATTGGAAATACTATAAAGACAATTCCTATTTAATATAGCTATTTGTGCAAGTATTTTACGATTAAGAATCAACTGCCTCTTGTACAGATCATGTATAAATTTACTATAACTATAGTATATGCCCCTGCCAGGTTCTCGAATTGCTGCGTTTATCCGAGTAATCCACAACCGACGAAAATCTCTCTTTTTCTTATCTCTATCTCGATGAGCCGAAAACAAAGCTCGTATTTTCTGTTGAGTAATAATACGAATAGTTTTTGAATGAGCCCCTCGAAAGCTTGATACAAACAAACGCATTTTTTTTCTACGTCTCCGGGCTATATATCCTCGTCTAACTCTGGTCATTGAATAAATGAAACTTTGCAAAATAACTAATTGATTTCTCTTTGAGTTATTTCTTCTTTCCTCACTGGTAATAACAAAACGGATTTTTCCAATGTATAAAAAAAATTCCAACGGCTTTTGCTACTATAACCTTCCCGACCACGATTTTTTCTTTTTTTTTCGAGGCATTTCGCCTCAACTCCAAATGAAAGAATCAATTGGATTGATACTAGGTATCAAAAAAAACGTAGTAAATCTAGATGAATAAAGAAATAGTGGGTTCCTTCGTTTCTATGGTTACTTCTTAAACGGTGAGGTCCTCTCTATACACCGGAGCCCTTTACTTCGTTTAGTCAACGTTATTGGTAACTTGTACAATTCAAAATCTTTGGCTCTACCCATGAATTCTCCAGTAATAGGTCTTTCACAACGAGAGCCGCCTATACAGTAACGGTATTTAGTTTTGAAGGTTAGCTGGATAGCTGACCCTGTTAGTCCGTTTTGCAAAAATGGGAGCATAATCTTTTTTTCTTTAAAAAGAGTACTTTACCGCTTAATGTATAGCATTTGCTACCAATGGGAACTTGCTTCTCATTTTAAATCGAGCTAATCGGGGTTACACCGAGGGAAACCATAAATTTCATACGCAATAGATGGATATGGGAGATCTTTTTTTTCGATAATGATTGGAGTTCTTCCATTTTATCCTATTCATCGGTAACGATCATTGATACTGGTAATTTTATTGACCAGCTCATAAATTGAACGAGTCGCACATACACCCTAGTACATGTTCCTCGGCGCTGAGGACATCCCCGAAGAGCGGGGGATTTTGTGACGTTTCTGATTGGCTGTCTTGTGTTTCTAATAAGCTGCTTAATAGTTGGCATGCTGAATCATTTAGATAAGGGACTGGTTTAGATCAATCCTAACCTGATGAGTATGAATTATTTCTAGTTATATAAAATATTACCCAGGAAAGTCAAAAGAGAAAATATCGATTTGTGAATTTGACTACTTTGGCTCTTTCCATTTGTCCTTCTTTACTATTTCTACTCCTTCATTCGCTATAAGATCGATAATTCCGTGAGCTTGGGCTTCTTTTGCTGACATAAAAACATCCCTTTCCAGGTCTTCGGTTAGAACCCAAAAAGGTTGGCCTGTTCTTTGTGCATAAACCTTTGTGAGCGTTTCTCGCAAAGTCAATAGTTCTTCCGCTTCCATCATACATTCTCCCGTTGATCCCTCATGAAAAGAACTAGCAGGTTGATGGATCATTACCCTGATGGTATAACAAAAATACGGTTACTCTATCTCGCATGATGAGGCGAAGACACAAGATAGGGAATAACAATAAATTTGAATAACCGTACGTGCATCTTTTGCGCATTGCATACGGCTCGATAATAGAATTTACTTTTCTCTTCCATCGAATAAAAATAGAATCGATCAGATCCAGATCAGTAAATCATCCAATTACCACCCTTCTTCTCGTGAGTTCAAAATACTATGATGGCTCCGTTGCTTTATCGTTCATTTCGTCTGTAATTCAGCAATCCCAAAGTTTCTTTTTGATCCGAAATAAAGAATTTGTTTTATTTTCGTACTCTTTCAAACATAACTATTATTAGGTTAGTATTAAGAGTCTTTTGGTATAAAAACAAAAAGTTTGTGACGCTGAAACGGACTCCGGATAAAAAATCGGGAATACCCCTTTATCTCATACTCCTCCCTCGATACATAATCTAATGTTTTGAAAAAACTAACAAAATTTTGCATATCGAATTCAAAGTGCCATGCTATTTTTACTATTTTTACTTAACGCTACTCATAATATAGATTGATATTTCTTGTGGCGAAGGCATAGTCTTTTTTTTTCTTAAATAAAAAACTCATTGGCGCAAAAGCCAAGCGTGAGGGAATGCAAAACGTTTGGTAATTTCTCCTCCGACCAGGATAAAAGATCCCATTGAAGCGGCTATTCCCATGCAGATTGTATATACATCCGGTAGCACAAGTTGCATAGCATCAAAAATGGCTATTCCGGGTAATACCCATCCGCCAGGACAGTTTATAAACAAATATAAATCTTGGGTCTGGTCCTCTATACTGAGATATATGATAAGACCAACAAGATAATTCGAGATCTCGGTCGTAATCTCTTGGGTTAAAAAAAGTAATCTTGCTCGATAAAGTCGGTTGATTAGGGTAAAATTGTATCCCTTAGGAACCGTACATGCACCTTTTGATGCATACGGTTCAAACAAATGTGAAAAAGAAAAAAATCAATGTGTAGATTACTGACCTCTTTTTTTTATAGCAGTTCCTTCGAACTTCTAATGAGGGGGTTTTGTCTTCTACTTTTCAAAAAATATGAGTTTTTCCTTATTTCTACTAAAAAAAAAGAAAAAATATTAATCGTATGTATAAAGTGTATAAAGAAATAGTATTTAGGTCTAATATGAGGTAAATTTTTCGAACTAACTGCTTGTTGATTTATTGTTTCATCGAGATCGAATGCCAATCACGATGTCATTTTCTTGTTCTTGAGGGGGCCTCTTTAATTCTTTTAGGTTTACGCTCTACTCCGGGTAAAAATCTGCTCGATTTTGATTTGCACATATAGGTCAAATGCGTCTAATACCACTTATTTTTGTTTTTATAAGATTTCGTTTTTTTTTCATTTAGTTCATGCCTTTGCCAAAAAAATGGGATATTCGACATATTGAATTCATCTAGTCGATTCAAGTGATTAAAGTTAAGATGAGTCCTATATCTAGTCCATTATTTAGATTATAATTTTTCATTTTTATAAATAGGAACTTGGAATAATTTTTCATATAAGCAGTAATTTTCGATATATTACCAATTGGGATTTGTTTAAACGGAGCCTGGATACTTCATGTCATTTTATTGATTCAACCAAGCCAACCATAAATTCTTCTAATTGATACTATTAGTCTGAATCCTCCTACAAATGGATCTAGTTGGACTTCGCGCTCCAAAGTTTTGATGATTCAATCACTCTTTCTTGGGCGAAGGGAAGGATATCTCGATCGGGAAAGAGAACGGGGAAAGCCCATATGACCCAATATATCTGACAAGTCGCACTATACGTCAACCCAAGTTGCATCTTCATCTCCCGGAATTCGAAAGGGTACTTTTGGAACACCAATAGGCATTAACTGAAAGAAAAAAGAATTAAGTACTATATTTCACTTTGATCTGGAAACGTAATAATCGGGCTATTCTCTTCATAATATCAACCTATATATATGATAAAGGTTGATATTCTTTATCATATAGGTTGTCTAGAATACATTAGAAAAGGTCATAAAAGCCGATAGAATGACTAAAGGAAAATAGAGCTTCCAATGATGAATAAATAGGGTGGCATTTGCTCATAGAAAAAGGTATCAACCCCCATTGCATATTGGTACTTATCGGATATAAAATAAATCTGTTTCGCTTTGTTTCTACAACCATAATTGTTCCATTATTACCAATAAAATAGAACAAATATTAACCCTTGCTCCGAGATAATCCACTGAACAGGGGTCCATTGATAATTATAGTCTTTTCCAATGCAATAAAGTTACATAGTGTCTATTTTTATTTGAAAAAGGGGTATTTCCATGGGTTTGCCTTGGTATCGTGTTCATACCGTTGTATTGAATGATCCTGGTCGGTTGATTTCTGTCCATATAATGCATACGGCTCTGGTTGCTGGTTGGGCCGGTTCGATGGCTCTATATGAATTAGCAGTTTTTGATCCCTCTGATCCCGTTCTTGATCCAATGTGGAGACAGGGTATGTTTGTTATACCTTTCATGACTCGTTTAGGAATAACAAATTCCTGGGGCGGTTGGAGTATTACCGGGGGGACGGTAACGGATCCCGGTATTTGGAGTTATGAAGGTGTGGCCGGGGCACATATTGGGTTTTCTGGCTTGTGCTTTTTGGCAGCTATTTGGCATTGGGTCTATTGGGATCTAGAAATTTTTTCTGATGAACGTACAGGAAAACCTTCATTAGATTTGCCTAAGATTTTTGGAATTCATTTATTTCTTTCCGGGGTGGCTTGTTTTGGTTTTGGCGCATTTCATGTAACAGGCTTGTACGGTCCTGGAATATGGGTGTCTGATCCTTATGGACTAACCGGAAAAGTCCAGTCAGTAAATCCCGCATGGGGCGTAGAAGGTTTTGATCCTTTTGTTCCAGGGGGAATAGCTTCTCATCATATTGCAGCAGGGACATTGGGTATATTAGCGGGATTATTCCATCTTAGTGTCCGCCCGCCCCAACGTCTATACAAAGGGTTACGTATGGGTAATATTGAAACCGTACTTTCCAGCAGTATCGCTGCTGTCTTTTTTGCAGCTTTTGTAGTTGCCGGAACTATGTGGTATGGTTCAGCAACTACTCCGATCGAATTATTTGGTCCCACTCGTTATCAATGGGATCAGGGATACTTTCAGCAAGAAATATATCGAAGAGTTAGTGCCGGGCTGGCCGAAAATCAAAGCTTAGCAGAAGCTTGGTCGAAAATTCCTGAGAAATTAGCCTTTTATGATTACATTGGCAATAATCCGGCAAAGGGAGGATTATTCAGGGCAGGTTCAATGGACAATGGGGATGGAATAGCTGTTGGATGGTTAGGACACCCAATATTTAGAGATAAAGAAGGGCGTGAGCTATTTGTACGTCGTATGCCTACCTTTTTTGAAACATTTCCAGTCGTTTTGATAGACGGAGATGGAATTGTTAGAGCCGATGTTCCTTTTAGAAGAGCAGAGTCGAAATATAGCGTTGAACAGGTAGGGGTAACTGTTGAATTCTATGGTGGCGAACTCAATGGAGTCAGTTATAGTGATCCTGCTACTGTGAAAAAATATGCTAGACGTGCTCAATTGGGTGAAATTTTTGAATTAGATCGTGCTACTTTGAAATCGGATGGTGTTTTTCGTAGTAGCCCAAGGGGTTGGTTTACTTTTGGACATGCTTCCTTTGCCCTGCTCTTCTTCTTCGGACATATTTGGCATGGGGCTAGAACCTTGTTCCGAGATGTCTTTGCTGGTATCGATCCAGATTTAGATTCTCAAGTCGAATTTGGAGCATTCCAAAAACTAGGGGATCCAACTACAAGAAGACAAGCAGTCTGATACAAGATTGCTTTAGTATTTTTCGTCTTTCTTTTTGTGATTTGGCATTAGGGATCAGAGAAATCTTGATTTAATCAGTTTTTACTCATTCTTTATCAGTGAAATAATGAAATAATCCCCACTAAACAGGTATGGAAGCTATAATTGTAAACCACAATCAAATCTATGGAAGCATTGGTTTATACATTTCTATTAGTCTCGACTCTAGGGATTATTTTTTTCGCAATCTTTTTTCGAGAACCGCCTAAAGTTCCAACTAAGAAATGATTTTTCATTATCTCCGTTGACGTAATGAGCCTCCCAATATGCATTCAATATTGGGAGGCTCATTACTTCGACTAGTCCCCGTGTTCCTCGAACGGATCTCTTAGTTGTTGAGAGGGTTGCCCAAAAGCGGTATATAAGGCATACCCAGTAAAACTTACAAGTAAACCAGATATAAAGATTGCGACTAGGGTTGCTGTTTCCATTCTTATATGAATATGAATTCGAGACCGCAACGGATCTCTGATAAGATCCTTTATTTACAGGGGAATGGTATACAAAGTCAACAGATCTCAAAAAAAATCGGATTTATGGCTACACAAACCGTTGATAGTAGTTCTAGATCTCGTCCAAGACAAACTACAGTAGGGTCTTTATTGAAACCGTTGAATTCGGAATATGGTAAAGTAGCTCCTGGGTGGGGAACTACCCCTTTGATGGGTATCGCAATGGCTTTATTTGCCGTATTCCTATCTATTATTTTGGAGATTTATAATTCTTCTGTTTTACTGGATGGAATTTCAATGAATTAAACCCACAAGAACTTTTTAGTTCGAGTTTTTCAATACAAAATTAAATTTCAGGTTTTTTTTAGAACCCCGTTGGTAGTTCGATCGCGGAATTTCTTTCTGTATTTCCGGAATATGAGTGTGTGACTTGTTATAAGTGATCCTATTGATAATACAGAGAATGAGTCTGTCATCTTATCCTTCTAAAGACGGTTCTACCCCGTCGGATACTCATCCTAGTATCTGGAGCACGGAATATTCTGAACTAGATCCAGAATTGAACTATGATTCATCCTTAATATGCAGACCTTGTGACCGGATTCTAACTACAAAATTTTCAACGAATTAGAAATACTTATAAATTGAAAGATTTTTCTTTCTGTTTATGCTTATTTTGACTAAAAGGTAAATTTGATAAATTTTTTTGTATTGTGAGTCATTATACCTATCCCTATTTATTGAATAAGTTATGATCCGATAGTTCTTACTCAGGGAATCTTTGGGCTTGGGATTTTTATTGAATCATCGTGGTTCTAGTATGAATCTGGGGTTTCAATTAATTTATAGGGTCTTAACAAGAGAAATTCCTATCAATGAGAAAAAGAAAAACAATAGTCAAAGGCGAATTACACACAACTAACAAATCAAAGAAAAAAATAGGGAAAGAGAAGATTCAAGAGGCCTGTAGTAATAATAAAGAAAAAAAGGAAGAGCCGACTTGATATTTTGGCATTATCACCACAAAGAAGAACTTTCGTATTTTTAATGCTTCGTATCTGCACGTCCGAGAAGATTCAATCGGAAGATCTATTACATATGCGTTGGGAGCAGTATTTGTGTGTTTCTGCTTGAGCTGTACGAGAGAAAATTCTCATATACAGTTCTCCGAGGGGGAGTCCCCCGGTTTACCTATCTCAATAAAGTCTACGATTGGTTCGAAGAACGTCTCGAAATTCAGGCGATTGCAGATGATATAACTAGTAAATATGTTCCTCCCCATGTCAACATATTTTATTGTCTAGGCGGAATTACCCTTACTTGTTTTTTAGTACAAGTAGCTACGGGGTTTGCTATGACTTTTTATTATCGCCCAACTGTTACTGAGGCGTTTGCTTCTGTTCAATACATAATGACTGAAGCAAATTTTGGGTGGTTAATCCGATCAGTTCATCGGTGGTCGGCAAGCATGATGGTTCTAATGATGATATTGCACGTATTTCGTGTGTATCTCACCGGTGGATTTAAAAAACCTCGGGAATTAACTTGGGTTACAGGTGTCGTTCTGGCTGTATTGACCGCGTCTTTTGGTGTAACTGGTTATTCCTTACCTTGGGACCAAATCGGTTATTGGGCGGTCAAAATTGTAACGGGCGTTCCTGACGCTATTCCCATAGTAGGGTCACCTTTGGTAGAGTTATTACGCGGAAGTGCTAGTGTGGGACAATCCACTTTGACTCGTTTTTATAGTTTACACACTTTTGTATTGCCCCTTCTTACCGCTGTATTTATGTTAATGCACTTCCTAATGATACGTAAACAGGGTATTTCGGGTCCCTTATAGATAAACTTAATAGAGAAGATAGATCATAGATCTTTGTAATAAACCATTTACACTTGGGGAAGGAACAATAGTATTTCATTGCTACAAATGTGTCTTATTAATGTGAATAAGGCATGTTTTTGGAAGTCTCTTTCCTTCAACCCCACAATATTGTAATATTGTATTATGTTATTTAACATAACACGACTAGTTGAAGGGAATTCTCCGAAAGGAAAAGGGATTATGGGAGTGTGTGACTTGAACTATTGATTAGGCCGTGCAGATATATGTCTCTTTCTGCCGCATTGAAATTCACAAACCAATGTGTCTTTGTTCCAACCACCGTATAAGTTATATACAGACAGACGATAGGCTGGTTCGCTTGAATAGAATTCTTTCCATGATCAGCCCCGAATCATGTCATGCATGAACAGGCTCCGTAAGATCCAGTCGAATCAATCATTTGGCAGAATTCAGATTCAATTTTTTTGATTTCGTACGTGATTTAATTCAAATTAAAGTTTTGTTTTAATAGTATGGAAATGCATTCATTTCCTCTGCATCGACGCGGCCTATGATACTATCGGAGTGAAACAGGGCATCTAAAGGAGACTAGAGGCTATATGTTAGTTAGTAACAAGTAAACCCTTTGCTTTGTATGTAAAAAGTCTCACAATTTATTGAGAACCAATCGCAAAGTCTAAGACGACCCAGAAAGCACTTGAACATGATCAACTTTGTAAGCCTACTTGGGGATTGAGCATTTATCTGGAAGAACGGAATTCCTTGTAATAG